AAAGGGGTTGAGAGTAATGATTTTCATATATTCATAAAAATATATTTATCTATTCTCTGTATATTAAAATACTACATTACATACAGTATATATATATAAATATCATATCTGTAATTATAATATATAAATTATAAATAAAAAAAAAAAAGAAAATAGAATAATTATTCTATACTCTAAATAATTTAAATAATTGAATCGAGAAATTTTTAAAATGCAATTTTGAACGAAACTTTCAGATAAACAAATGGTATTCAATCATTCATATAATAAATAAACATATCTACATCAACCCACACACGACCCTATATTGATTTAATTCAATTAGAAGGGTATCAAAAAATAGGTAACCTCTTCTTTTTTTTTGTTTGTTCAATAAGGTCATGAAAAATTTCTACTTAATTTATCTTTTATTTTACATAGAATGGATTTGCCTGGACCAATACATGATTTTCTTTTAGTTTTTTTGGGATTGGGTCTTATAGTGGGAAGTCTAGGAGTGGTATTACTTACCAATCCAATTTTTTCTGCCTTTTCGTTGGGATTGGTTCTTGTTTGTACATCCTTATTCCATATTCCATCGAACTCCCATTTTGTAGCTGCTGCACAGCTTCTTATTTATGTGGGAGCAATAAATGTATTAATTGTATTTGCCGTGATGTTTATGAATGGTTCAGAATATTACAAAGATTTCTATCTTTGGACTGTTGGAGATGGAGTCACTTCACTGGTTTGTACAAGTATTTTTTTTTCATTAATTACTACTATCCCAGATACGTCATGGTACGGTATTATTTGGACTACAAGGTCAAACCAGATTATAGAGCAGGACTTGATAAATAATGGTCAACAAATTGGGATTCATTTATCAACAGATTTTTTTCTTCCATTTGAACTTATTTCGATAATTCTTTTAGTTGCCTTGATCGGTGCAATTGCTATGGCTCGTCAGTACTAAATGTTTCGAAATTTAATAATAATAATATAAAATTATATTAATTAAATTAATATTTGTTATTTTCTTCTTTAAAATAGTTTTTTTATTGTTCATGTATAAATATATAAAGATAAAGTATAAAAAAAATGAAAAAAAAAAACGGAATTTTTCTATATTTATATCTATTTTCTATTACCAATACCTTTTTGCGTACTTTTTTAATTCTATTTTAGTCAATTGAATCGGTTAAATTGTTGTTCATATTGAAATGAATCGAGATTGATGAGGAGTTGTTCAATGATGCTCGAACATGTACTTGTTTTGAGTGCCTATTTATTATGCATCGGTATCTATGGATTGATTACAAGTCGAAATATGGTTCGAGCGCTTATGTGTCTTGAGCTTATACTGAATGCAGTTAATATAAATTTCGTAACATTTTCGGATTTATTTGATAGTCGCCAATTAAAAGGAGACATTTTCTCGATTTTTGTTATAGCAATTGCAGCTGCTGAAGCAGCTATTGGATTAGCTATTGTTTCATCAATTCATCGTAACAGAAAATCAACTCGTATCAATCAATCGAATTTGTTGAATAAATAGGGTTTATAAAAAAAAATATAGAGTATCCGCCAATAAAAAAACAATAAAAAAATGGGTATGTGCAGCATATAGTGCTATTTGATAAAATGTAATAAATCAAAGTATCTTGGCCTTCTTTCATGAGCAGATCCAGAAGTAGATTGATTCTGGTAAATCTACTAAATCATTGATTCATCTGGTGTCTACAATATATAATTCATTTACTACTTTACTAGATCGAAATTTTATGATGTTAAAAAAAAATTATAGATCCAATGTCACATTCAGTAAAGATTTATGATACATGTATAGGGTGTACTCAATGTGTACGAGCTTGCCCCACAGATGTATTAGAGATGATACCCTGGGACGGGTGTAAAGCTAAACAAATTGCTTCTGCTCCAAGAACAGAAGACTGTGTAGGTTGTAAAAGGTGTGAATCCGCTTGCCCAACCGATTTTTTGAGTGTCCGGGTTTATTTATGGCACGAAACAACTCGTAGCATGGGTCTAGGTTATTGATACGTTCGAGAAAATTCCACTTGAATCCATCATTTTTTATCTTTACCGACAAAACCCGTACTCGAGAAAAGAAATATATATAATAATAAAACTAATAATTTTTTCTTTTCTTGAGTACGGGTTTTCGGGTCAAAGTCAAAGTAAGTGTATCTTGTTTTTACCACGAATGATTTTCCTTGGTTAACTATAATTGTTGTTTTGCCGATATTCGCGGGTACTTTCATTTTCTTTTTCCCTCATAGAGGAAATAAGGTTATTAGGTGGTATACTATTTGTATATGCCTATTAGAACTACTTCTAATGGCCTATGTATTCTGTTATCATTTCCAATTGGATGATCCATTAATCCAATTGGAGCAAGATTATAAATGGATAAATTTTTTTGATTTTCATTGGAGACTGGGAATTGATGGGCTTTCCATAGGACCCATTTTACTCACGGGATTCATCACTACTTTAGCTACTTTAGCGGCTTGGCCAGTTACTCGAGATTCAAAATTGTTCCATTTCCTTATGTTAGCAATGTACAGCGGCCAAATAGGATTATTTTCTTCTCGAGATCTTTTACTTTTTTTTATCATGTGGGAATTAGAATTAATTCCTGTCTACCTACTTTTATCCATGTGGGGAGGGAAGAAACGTTTGTACTCAGCTACAAAGTTTATTTTGTACACCGCGGGGGGTTCCATTTTTCTCTTAATGGGAGTTCTAGGTATGGGTTTATATGGTTCCAATGAACCAACATTAAATTTTGAAACATCAGCCAATCAGCCGTATCCTGTGGCATTGGAAATACTATTCTATTTTGGATTTCTTATTGCTTATGCTATCAAATTACCGATTATACCTCTACATACATGGTTACCAGATACCCATGGGGAAGCCCATTACAGTACATGTATGCTTTTAGCTGGAATCTTATTAAAAATGGGAGCATATGGATTGGTTCGTATCAATATGGAATTATTACCCCATGCTCATTCTATATTTTCTCCCTGGTTGATGATAGTAGGTGCAATTCAAATAATCTATGCAGCTTCAGCATCTCCGGGTCAGCGTAATTTAAAAAAGAGAATTGCCTATTCCTCTGTATCTCATATGGGTTTCATAATTATAGGAATTAGTTCCATAACTGATACAGGACTCAACGGGGCCCTTTTACAAATGATCTCTCATGGATTTATCGGTGCTGCACTTTTTTTCTTGGCAGGAACGAGTTACGATAGAACACGTCTTGTTTATCTCGATGAAATGGGGGGAATAACTATCCCAATGCCAAAAATATTTACAATGTTCAGTAGCTTTTCGCTGGCTTCTCTTGCATTGCCTGGAATGAGTGGTTTTGTTGCAGAATTTTTAGTATTTTTTGGATTAATTATGAGCCAAAAATTTCTTTTAATGCCAAAAATACTAATAACTTTTGTAACGGCAATTGGAATGATATTAACTCCTATTTATTCATTATCTATGTTACGTCAGATGTTCTACGGATATAAGCAATTAAATTCTCAAAATTCTCATTTTTTAGATTCTGGGCCGCGAGAACTATTTCTTTCAATCTGTATTTTTCTACCCGTAATAGGTATTGGTATTTATCCGGATTTCGTTCTCTCACTATCAATTGACAAGGTAGAAACTATTATATCTAATTATTTTTATAGATAGTTAGTTTTTATTTTAAAATTTTAAAGTTCAAAAAAGTTAAAAAAATGAATTTACTTTAACTTAATAAACTTAAATTGTAATCAAATATTTTTGTAGTTTTTGAAAATCATTTGAATCAAGTCAAATGATTTTCAAAAACTCGTACAAACTTTCGTTATCTATGCTTATGCTATTCCTATTATGTATTTGATATTCTATTCGTAACTGCTTTTTTTTTTCAATTAAATGTTAATGCGAATGAACCATAACTATGCAGCCCTATTCCTAATAGATTTACTCCAAAATAGCATATCCAAATTATAAAAAATCCTATAGAAGCCACAATTGCAGAATTTGAGCCTTGCAAATTTTCATTTGTTCTAGTATGTAAATAAATTGCGAATATTGTCCAAGTAATAAATGCCCAAGTTTCTTTTGGGTCCCAATTCCAGTAGGATCCCCACGCTTCATTAGCCCATACTGCTCCCGAAAGAATACCTATGGTTAAAAATAGAAAACCGAGACTAATGACACGAGAACTCCAACAATCCAATTGCTGAATTAATTGATGCCTGTGATAATTTCTAAACGAAATAAAACAATTGTTTTGTAAAACATGGCTTATTTCATTCACGTATTGAATTTTTCCAAATGAAAATGACCTAAAATAGTTGTTTTTACATTTTTTTACATTTTTTTTATTTTTTCGAAATGTAATGGCTAGAAGAGCTACTGATAATAATGATCCGCAGAGAAGAGATGCATAGCTCAATACCATCATACTTACGTGCATCATTAACCACTGTGATTGTAGAGCAGGTACTAATATTGTGGATTGATGCATTTCAGTTAAAAGACCTGAGGTGGCAAATCCTTGAGTCAAAATAGCACTGGGTGCAGTTATTGCACTTAGAAGATTTTTTTGTTTTCTAAAAAAAGGAAGCATATGAATAATGGATAAACTCCATGAAAGGAACATTAATGATTCATATAAATTACTTAAGGGTAAATGCCCCGAATAAATCCAACGAATAACTAATAATCCTGTTATACATAAAAAAGCGGCTACCATCCCTTTTTCCGACGAATCATATAATCCTACGATTTCGTGGACTAATAAGTTAATCAAATAAATCGTCAGTACGATTGAAACAATCGACAAGGAAATGTGAGTTAATATATGTTCTAAAGTAAAAAATATCATAAAAAACCCTAAAAAGGATATCCTCCAAGAATGGAATGGAGATCTGAAATTATATTCTATCCATTATAGGAATTATTATAGTATTTATTTGACTAGTATTTCTTTTTTAGAAATATGCCGCTACTCGGACTCGAACCGAGATGCTCTAGCACTGCTTCCTAAGAGCAGCGTGTCTACCGATTTCACCATAGCGGCTTGCTCGAAATCATAATAGCCCATTCATTTTTAATCGTCGAGATTGGAGGAGTAAATTCAATGCAATATTTATTTTGCCGAAAGATTCAAAATATCCTTTAAATTACTATTTAAACGTTCAATAATCATTACCTTACTTAATTGTAGTGTGAGGTGGGGCTATTGTTGTTAGTTTTAAAACCGCACTGAATGGTTTTTCGTGTGGTTTAAGTTCTTGTAAAATTTGAGAATTGTAAGGAGGTTTAAAATGTTTGTTGGATAGGTTGAAAACTGGATTAACTATAAATTGCCAATTGCTAGGATTTAAATTGTACCCATAATTCGTGGTACTATTTATCAAACTAATTAAGTATTAGTCAAACCAATTAGTAGGCTGTAGATATACCAGTGAAAATTTGTCTTCAATATTTCTAAAACGATTTTTCATTATGGAATGCATATTGTGCTTTATGGATAGGTATCTTAATGTATTCTATAGTTAAAGTTAAGTTAAAACATAGAATATATATTCGGCATCCAGAACCCAATAAGCCTTTTAAAATTGAAAAGCAAAATATGCTTTTTGTGAAAAGTGAATCGATGGGGAAAATAACAATCCCCATCCCACAAAAACCCACTAACGAGAAAGAGAAAACTTTGTAAAGAGAAAAATGATATATTGTGCCTAATTTTGCGAGCCTTTGTCTAGTAGACACAAAAATGTTATCCTACAACATACGACAATAGAAAATTGCATCTCATTAAGTTTACCATATTAATGGTAATTTCTTATCTTATAAATTATCGAATTCGTTGGTTCATATCGATTAAGATTATTCCAAGACTTTTCCAAGTCTTTATTATTTATTATATAATATATTACTTGTTTGTTGTACAAAAAAGCTTTTAGAATTCCCGGTCGAAAGGGATTTTGCTAAAGAAAAAGCTTTTATTCCTGCCCAATACACTTTAATTTTTCCAAAAATTTTTATGCTTTTTTTGAACCGCCATTCCAAAATGCGGAGGTTATTCATTTTATAGTTAAATGTGGAAGACATTTATTGTTCAAAAAAATATATCATTTTTTTATTACTAAAATTTACATACAATATTTTGAAGAAAGAATTATTTATACTGACTAGTATTATATATATATAACTATATTCGAATGAAGATATTTATATATATACATGGTATTCATGGCTATAGAAATCGAGTTGCTTTCCATTGGTAAAAAAGAATCAAAAAGAGTTTCAATTGGCTATTTTTGCCATGTTGCATTTCATGTAATTTCAAAAAATAAATAGAAAAGTTTAAGAACCCTTACCTAATTTAAGAAAACTAGACTGTAAAACTCTTTCTATCAATTGTAATTGATCGAGGATCAAGAAAGTATATCGAATCTAATTAAAATTAGAAAAAATGAGTATCCATTAGTAATAAATTTATTAAACGATATGTTATTTGAACCAGAAATTTTTATTATTATTGCAGCTCTGTGCAAACTGAAGTGATGAGTAACAAATCGACGAACATCAATAAAATTAATCACAAGTATAAGTTTAAGTTGCTTTATTTAAAATTGAAAGAAATATAAGCAACTCACTCAGTTTCCCAACGGACTAGTTCACAACCGATTAATGATTCCGAATTCTTAATTCCGAATCAATTAACGAAAATAAGAAAATAATCTCCTTGTTTTTTTGTTTATCGGGTTGAGTTATTGGTGGATCATAGGATACTCGGAATCAAGTACTTTTTTTTTCATAATTTTTGGACTTGTTTTATGTATATAAAATAAATTATTGTAATAATGAAATGATTGAAAATATTATATTCTCTATGTTCATATATCTTAATCTTTAATTAAAAAAAAAAAGAATAACTTATCAGACTTAATCATTTTTATTTGACTATTTGGAAATCATCAGAATTCTTAATTCTATTTATATATTAATTCTATTTCTATTAAAGTCTTTTCATATCTTTATTTTTTTTTTTGCTCCGTTCTAAATATAAAAGAGTTGGTGAATCGGAAACAATTTAACAATAAAAAAAGGTTTATTTTTTATGGAATATACGTATCAATATGCGTGGATCATACCTTTCGTCCCCCTTCCGGTTCCTATAGCAATAGGGGTAGGCCTTTTTCTTTTCCCGGCGGCAACAAAAAATATTCGTCGTATATGGGCTTTTCTTAGTGTTTTATTACTAAGTATCGTTATGATTTTTTCCGCCAATCTGTCTATTCAGCAAATAAATGGAAGTCCATCCTACCAATATGTATGGTCTTGGACCCTAAATAATGATTTTTCTTTAGATTTAGGCCACTTAATAGATCCGCTTACTTCCATTATGTTAATATTAATAACTACTGTTGGAATAATGGTTCTTATTTATAGTGACAATTATATGTCTCATGATCAAGGCTATTTGACATTTTTTGCTTATATTAGTTTTTTTAACGCTTCGATGCTGGGATTAGTTACTAGTTCAAATTTGATACAAATTTATATTTTTTGGGAATTAGTTGGAATGTGTTCGTATCTATTAATAGGTTTTTGGTTCACACGACCCCTTGCCGCAACTGCTTGTCAAAAAGCGTTTGTAACTAATCGTGTAGGGGATTTTTTTTTATTTTTAGGAATCTTAGGTCTTTATTGGATAACGGGGAGTTTTGAATTTCGGGATTTGTTTGAAATAGCCAATAATTTGATTGATAATAATGGGGAAAATTCTTTATTTCTTCCTTTGTGTGCTTCCTTATTATTTGTAGGTTCGGTTGCCAAGTCTGCGCAATTCCCTCTTCATGTATGGTTACCTGATGCTATGGAAGGCCCTACTCCTATTTCGGCTCTTATACATGCTGCTACTATGGTAGCAGCAGGAATTTTTCTTGTAGCTCGACTTTTTCCTCTTTTTACAGTCATACCTTACATACTGAATATAATTTCTTTGGTAGGTATAATAACAATACTATTAGGAGCTACTTTAGCTCTTGCTCAAAGAGACATTAAAAGAAGTCTAGCCTATTCTACAATGTCGCAATTGGGCTATATTATGTTAGCTTTAGGTATGGGATCTTATCGAACTGCTTTATTTCATTTGATCACTCATGCCTATTCGAAAGCATTATTGTTTTTAGGATCTGGCTCCATTATTCATTCAATGGAAACTATTGTTGGGTATTCCCCAGATAAAAGCCAGAATATGGTTCTTATGGGTGGTTTAAAAAAATATGTCCCAATTACAAAAATTTCATTTTTTTTAGGCACGCTTTCTCTTTGTGGTATTCCACCTCTTGCTTGTTTTTGGTCCAAAGATGAAATTCTTAATGATAGTTGGTTGTATTCACCCATTTTTGCAATAATAGCCTGTTTCACAGCAGGATTAACTGCATTTTATATGTTTCGGATGTATTTACTTACTTTTGAAGGTCATTTAAATAGTAATTGTAAAAATTACAGCGGCAAAAAAAATAATGTGTTCCATTCAATATCTATCTGGGGAAAAAAAGGACAAAAAGTAAAAAAAAATAATTTGATTTTATCAACAATGAATCATAATCAAAGAATTTCTGTTTTTTCGAAAAAAGTATATCCTATTGTTGGTAATGTAGTAACCAATATGATGGGGCCTCTTATTACTATAAAAAATTTTTCCAATAAAAAAATTTCCACATATCCTTATGAATCGGACAATACTATGTTATTACCACTTCTTATATTGGTCTTAGTTACTTTGTTCGTTGGATCCATAGGAATTCCTTTTGGTCAAGGAATAATTCATTTAGATATATTATCTAGATGGTTAACTCCATCAATAAACTTTTTACATTCAAATTATGATTTTGATTGGGATGAATTTGTGATAAATGCTATTTTTTCAGTCAGTATAGCATATTTCGGAATATTTATAGCGTTTCTTTTCTATGGGCCTGCTTATTCCAATTTTAATAATTTGAACTTAAAAAATTTATCTGTTCAAATGGGGCCTAGGAGAATTTTTTGGGACAAAATACTAAATTTTATATATAATTGGTCATATAATCGTGGTTACATAGACGCTATTTATACAAAAACCTTAACTACAGGTATAAGAGGGCTGGCAGAACTAAGTTATTTTTTTGATAAACAAGTAATTGATGGAATTACGAATGCTGTTGCTATTCTAAATTTATTTGTAGCAGAAATTTTTAAATATGTAGGCGGAGGACGAATCTCTTCTTATCTCTTCTTTTACTTATTTTATGTATTTATTTTTATAGTAATTTACTGTATTTTATTTTGAATTTACAATAAAAAAGTGTTTTTTGTTTTTTCTTCAAATTCTCGGTAATCAGTAGTAAGGGCAGTAGGAAAAGCGATATCATGAAGTTTGTTTATCCAAAGAGTTTCGATAGAATCTTCTATCGAGTTTATTAAATACTCGTTCATGTTTGAACCTGAATACAATTCTTTGATTGTTCCACGATGGGGTCCATTCAAAAGAGGATCATATATTTTAGGTAAGCATTCTTGTTCAGTCTCATCATTGCACAATCTAGTTCTTTTTTCGAGTACATCCATAGCAAGAGACCCCTTGTCTAGAGCTTCAATTCGATTGATAAGTTCGTTGATGAGGTTGTTTCGTTTTTGTTCATTGGTATAAAACCAATGATTATACAGTTCTGCTGGGGATAGCTTTTCTGTCGTGCACAAAAGCATCTTCTGTTGTATCATTTCAAAAAACGTTGACAAACTGGGCGGATATGTAAAAGATATTCTTTGTTTTCCATCACTTGGGCATGTATAAAAAAAATGTTGTGACATTTCAGTTCTTACGGCGTTTTCAAATAGATCATTTTTTATATAGCGCAATGGACGATTCCATCGTTTATAGTCGAAAAGGTGAGTCACAAGAGGTTTTTCAAACCAGAATAAGTTTTTATCTTCTTTATTT